CTCTATAGGATTTGAACCTACGACATTGGGTTTTGGAGACCCACGTTCTACCGAACTGAACTAAGAGCGCTTTCTTAATCACAAAAGGGGTTGTAAGGAAAGAGATTTTTTTTTTTTTATTATTTTATTATTAACTTCCCAATCCATCTTGAAGGCCTATATTATTATCTACAATATAATAAAAATGAAGGATTAGGTATATCCAATTTGAATTGATCTTAATTGATCTTTCCTTATTGCTCAGAGGCAAAGTAATAGGTAGGGATGACAGGATTTGAACCTGTGACATTTTGTACCCAAAACAAACGCGCTACCAAGCTGCGCTACATCCCTTTCAATTGGTTTACAATGTCATTGTAGAGAATCCTTGTCTTGTTTTCCACATACTTATTTCATTTTATCAGTTGATATACATAACTTATCTTGCCATTTATTCTTTTTGGTCTCATATCATATTATATAACATATAATAATAAACTTATAGACATATGAAAAAAGTAGGAAACCTACTGTCAATTTCGTAAATGCTGGGGTGGAACAGAAGGTATTTTGTTCTTTCAAGAAAAAGAAAATCTTATCTATAAAATCGTTCTACATTTCAATTTGAATTAGGGATTCTGCGTACAAAACAAATGCAAGTGGACTTGAAATACAGATATATCTGATCATATATGTATTAGAATAAAAAAAAAGAGTATTACTATAAATATTAAAATAAATATTATATTAATAAATATTATTACAATCAATAAAGAAATTACAATCAATAAAGAAGGAGTATTGAAAATGCGAGATTTCAAAACATATCTATCCGTGGCGCCGGTAATAAGTACTCTATGGTTCGGGTCTTTAGCGGGTCTATTGATAGAGATCAATCGTTTTTTCCCAGATGCGTTAACATTCCCTTTTTTTTCATTCTAGTTAGTAATACGGGGGGAAGTGAAGAAGATTAGAGATACAATTAAATATCTGTGACTACTATCCCCCCTCTTCTTTTTTAATTAGAATACGTTATAAAAGAGAAAGAATAAAAATAGAAAGAATAAAAGTGAATTCAAACTCAATGAAACTGGGGTCCAGGCTTTAATTTAAGTAAATTAGTTTCACGTAAATTAATTTCACTAAAATAAATTTCTTATTCTTATAAGAGTAAGAGAACGGACGTGTAAATGTGGTTAGGGCAACAATATCCTACAAGATGCTTAAATAAAATACTCTACTTCAATTCTAATCTAAACTTCGAATCGAAATATAGTTTAAAATTATTGTATTACTTATTCTTACTAATTATTGTATTACTTATTATTACTAGATTGATTGCAACGAAATCTTTCCTAATTGGATTTCGAGTTAGTAACTTCTATTTTTTTTTCCTTTTTTTTCTTCACTTCGAATCGGAAAATAGAAGGGTTGAGGGAATAAAAACCCAAAACAAAGGAGGAGGTTCATGGCCAAGGGGAAAGATGTTCGAGTAAGGATTATTTTGGAATGTACCAGCTGTGTTCGAAAGGGTGTTAATAAGAAATCAACAGGCATTTCCAGATATATTACTCAAAAGAATCGACACAATACGCCCAGTCGATTGGAATTGAGAAAATTCTGTTCCTATTGTTACAAACATAGGATTCAGGGGGAGATAAAGAAATAGATGGAACCCATCATCCGCGTGTCACCTTTACAAGCAAGATGAAAAATGACATGGCATAGTAAGATATAATATGTTAAGATATATTATCTATTTAAATAGAAATAAGTAAAAGCCTATTTCTTTTTCTTAATTTTCAACTCTTAATTTAAAATTTATCATTTTTGATCCGATTAAACGAAATAGGATTTTTCAAATCAAATAAGGAATAAACAAATCATGGATAAATCCAAGCGACTTTTTCTTAAGTCCAAGCGATCTTTTCGTAGGCGGTTACCCCCGATCCAATCGGGGGATCGAATTGATTATAGAAACATGAGTTTAATTAGTCGATTTATTAGTGAACAAGGAAAAATATTATCTAGACGGGTGAATAGATTGACTTTAAAACAACAACGATTAATTACTATTGCTATAAAACAAGCTCGTATTTTATCTTTGTTACCCTTTCTTAATAATGAAAAAGAATTTGAAAAAAGTGAGTTGGTTGCTAGAACTACTGGTCTTCGAACCCGAAAAAAATAGGCTTACTCTTCAATTGAATCAAAATTCCAATCCGAACTTAAGATTGATGGTTGAAAAATCCGAAAATCCAGATTTTTTTGTTGTGTCCTAAGAAAAAAAAACGAATTGGGAAAGAAGAAATCTTTTTTAGGGAATGTTTTTATTTAGTTTGACTACTTGATCGATCATATTAGTAATTATCATATTTTATCATACTAATTTCTATTCTACCTTCTCATAATCCATTTTTCGGGGAATTCTATGTAAAACATTCCGACGGATTCCTTCCAATTTCCTTATTTTATAATTTTATGTATTTATAATGTCATTTGAAATCATATAAAGACAATTCCTATTCAATATAGCTATTTGTGCAAGTATTTTACGATTAAGAAGCAACTGTCTCTTGTACAGATTGTTTATTAATCTATTATAACTAAAGGATACCATATTCTCGCGAATTACTGCATTTATTCGAGTGATCCACAAGCGCCGAAAATCTCTTTTTTGACTATCTCTATCCCGATGAGCCGAAACCAAAGCTCTTATTTTTTGTTGAATAATAGTTCGAGTAAGTCGTGAATGAGCCCCGCCAAAGCTTGATGCGAATAAACGAATTTTTGTTCTACGCCTATGAGCTATATATCCTCGTCTAGTTCTGGTCATTGAATAAACGAAACTTTGATGAATAACTAATTGATTTCTTTTCTTTCAGCTATTCTTTTTCCCTTTTCTAGCATAACAAAACGGATTCTTCCAATGTATAAAAAAAGAATTCCAACGGCTTTTGCTACTATAACCTTCCTAACCACAATTTCTTTCTAGACATTTCGCCTAGAAATAAGAAATATGTATTGATACTAGGTATCAAAAAAAACATAGTAAATAAAAAAAAATAGTAAATAGAAATGTCTAAAGAAAGAGTGGGTTCCATCGTTTCTATGGTTACTTCTTAAACTAAACGGTGAGGTCTTCTCTATACACCGGAGTTCCTTTCTTCATTTAATCATTTAATCAATGCTTTTGTTAACTTGTACAGTTCACACTCTTTGGCTCTACCTATGAATTATCAAGTAATAGGTCTTTCACAATGAGATCCATCTATACAGTAACGGTATTTAATTATGAAGATTAGCTAATTAGCTGACCCTCTTAGTCCGTTCTTACAAGAGTAGGGGCATAATTTTAGGTCTTTTAATTTAAATAAGATTTACCCTGCTTAATAGATAATCATTTGTTACCAAGGGGGAATTCTTTCACAGTTTAAATTGAAAATTGAGGTGATTAAATTTGCACCAATGAAAACCATAAATTTGATACACAATAGAAGGATATGATAAATCTTTTTTTAGTTTAGATAAAAGATAAAAAATAGGGGTTCTTCCATTCTATCCTATTCATTTATACTAATCGCGGATAATGGAAAAAAATTTTACTTTCTTCTGTCCCAACCAATGATCTAAACGAGTCGCACATACACCCTAGTACACGTTCCTCGCCGCTGAGGACATCCCACAAGAGCGGGTGATTTGGTGACATTTCTGATTGGCTGTCTTGTGTTTCTAATAACTTGTTTAATAGTTGGCATTTTGAATCGTATGCATAATGGGCTGGTTTAGATCAATCCTAACCAGATTATTATGAATTATTTCTAAAAATAAATTATATAAATTAAATTATTTCTAAATAATTTCTATTTTCTATATTAATATTCTATATTAATATTCTATTATATTCTATTAATATAATAGAATATTAAATCCCAGTAAGACAATAAAATAAATCAAATCGCAATTTGCGTGAAATTCCGGCTATTTTTTATGCAACTGCTACAAGATCAACAATTCCATGAGCTTGGGCTTCTGTTGCTGACATAAAAACATCCCTTTCCATGTCTTCGGATAAAACCCATAAGGGTTTGCCCGTTCTTTGGGCATACACCCTTGTGATGATTTCGCGCAATTTCAGTAGTTCTTCCGCTTCCAGGACAAATTCTCCTATTTGTGCCTCATAAAAACCAGCAATAGGTTGATGGATCATTACCCTGATGGTATAAGATAATAAATGGCTACTCTATCTCGCGTGATAAGGCAAGGAGAAGAGATAAAGAAAAAAAAGAAAAAAAGATAGAATTAAACAACCGTACAGGCATTGTTTGTGCATTGCATACGGCTCCACAATCGAATTACCCTTTACCTTTCATCGAAGAAAAGTATAGAGTCTATCATGCCTAGTCCGGTAAATGATCTAATAACCACCCTTCCTTTTGACGGAGTTCAAAAACAAAAATACTATGGTGGCTCCGTTATTTTCATCGGTAATTTAACAATCCCAAAGTTTCTTTTTTTTTTTCAAAAAAGAATAATGAAAAAAGAATAGACTACTTTTTTGTACTCTTTCATAACATAAATAGTGTTAACACCCCTCTGGTGTGAAAACAAAACAGTTTGTGACGCTAAACCTAAAATAAGCCCCCGATAGATAAAATCGGGAATACCCTTATTTAATATCTCATACTACTCTTTCAATACATAATCTAATCTTAAAGATATTAATAAAAAAAATTTCTCATATCGAATTCCAAATGCCATGCTATTATTACTTAATTTTCATATTTCATATGGCGAAGGCATACTTGTCTTTTTTCTTTCAAATCAAAAACTCATTGGCGCCAAGCGTGAGGGAATGCTAGACGTTTGGTAATTTTTCCTCCCGCTAGGATAAAAGATCCCATTGAAGCGGCTAATCCCATGCATACTGTCTGTACATCTGGTCGTACAAATTGCATAGTATCATAAATAGCTATTCCGGGTATTACCCATCCGCCAGGAGAGTTTATAAACAAATACAAATCTTTTGTCTCACTCTCTATACTGAGATATACCATAAGACCAATAAGTTGATTCGAGATCTCGCTATCAACATCTTGACCTAAAAAAAGTAATCTTTCTCGATAAAGTCGGTTGATTAGGATAAAATGCTATCCCCTAGGAACCGTACATGCACCTTTTGATGCATAAGGTTCAACAAAAATTGCGAAAAAAAGATCAATGTGTAGATTCCAGCCCTCTCTTTTTTTTGGTGATTATAACTTATGTTCTAACGAAGGGGCTTTTCTTCGATTTTTATAATAAAAATGAGTTTTGACTCGTTTAGTTTACCTATAATAAAAATAAAAATTGACTCTTTTAAACTTATCAAACTAACTTCTCATTGATCTATTCTTTCATCGAGATACAATTCAAATCACGATGGCATTTTCTTGTTCCTGACTAGGTTTATTCAATTTTTTTAGGTTTGTGCTCTACTCCGAGTAAAGATGTAAAGATCGGCCCGATTTGTATTTGCACATATAGGGCAAATGAGCCCAATACCGCATCTTTTTGCTACAATTACAACTTCCCTTTTTCAATTCACGCCTTCTGCGAAATATTTGACTATTCAGTGTATATTATTCGATTGATTATGGATTAGAAGTTTTGAATTCCTCCTCTTTATAAAGATAAAGAAAAAAATTTCTAAATACTAGAAATTAGTATAAATTATAAAGTAGTAATCATAGATATATTACCAAGTGTTTTTTCTAAACAGAGCCTGGATACTTCATTTTATTGTTTCAAAGAAACCAACCATAAATTATTCTAATAGATAATATGAATTTGGATACCCCCAAAGCATAGATCTAATTGTACTTCATTGCACTTCACGCTCCAAATTTTTGATGCTTTAATCAATCGTTTTTGGTCGAAACAGAAACAGAGGATATCCCCTGGGGAGGAGAATGGGGGAATCCCATATGACCCAATATATCTGACAAGCCGCACTATACGTCAATCCAAATGGAATCGTCCTCCCCAGGATTTCGAAAAGGAACTTTTGGGACACCAATGGGCATTAAATGAAAGAAAAAAATTAAGCACTCTATTTTACTTTGATATGAAAGCGTAACAATGAATTATTTGTCTTCAAAAAATTGGCTTTTATTTTATGTTTATGCATAGATTCGAGAAGTTCAGAAATAAACAAATAAAGAACTAAATAAATAAAGATAAAGAAAAAAATAAATAAAGCCAAATTCTTAGGAATGGGTTCTTTGAATGATGAACAAATTTATATGCAGTCGCTCAGATAAAATGGGATCAAGACCCCATTGCGTATTGATACTTATCGGGTATAGAATAGATCTGCTTCTCTTTGCTCCTACAAACATAATTGTTACATTATTACTAAAACACTAGAAAAAAAATATTTATCTTTTCTCCGAGATAATCCACTGAAAAAGGGGGTCTATAACATAGTTTTTCCAGTGCAATAAAGTTACATAGTGTTTATTTTCATTAAGAAAGAGGTATTTCCATGGGTTTGCCTTGGTATCGTGTTCATACCGTCGTATTAAATGATCCCGGTCGTTTGCTGTCTGTCCATATAATGCATACAGCTTTAGTTGCTGGTTGGGCCGGTTCGATGGCTCTATATGAATTAGCAGTTTTTGATCCCTCGGATCCCGTTCTTGATCCAATGTGGAGACAAGGTATGTTTGTTATACCCTTCATGACTCGTTTAGGAATAACCAATTCATGGGGTGGTTGGAGTATCACAGGAGGAACTATAACGAATCCCGGTATTTGGAGTTATGAAGGTGTGGCCGGGGCGCATATTGTATTTTCTGGCTTGTGCTTCTTGGCAGCTATCTGGCATTGGGTGTATTGGGATCTCGAAATATTTTGTGATGAACGCACAGGAAAACCGTCTTTGGACTTGCCAAAAATTTTTGGAATTCATTTATTTCTCTCCGGGGTGGCTTGTTTTGGGTTTGGCGCTTTTCATGTAACCGGATTGTATGGTCCTGGAATCTGGGTGTCCGACCCTTATGGACTAACCGGAAAGGTACAAGCTGTAAATCCGGCATGGGGTGTGGAAGGCTTTGATCCTTTCGTTCCGGGAGGAATAGCCTCTCATCATATTGCAGCAGGGACGTTGGGCATATTGGCGGGCCTATTCCATCTTAGTGTCCGTCCGCCCCAACGTCTATACAAAGGATTGCGTATGGGAAATATTGAAACCGTTCTTTCCAGTAGTATCGCTGCTGTCTTTTTTGCAGCTTTTGTTGTTGCTGGAACTATGTGGTATGGTTCAGCAACTACCCCCATTGAATTATTTGGTCCCACTCGTTATCAATGGGATCAAGGATACTTCCAACAAGAAATATATCGAAGAGTTAGTGATGGGCTAGCCGAAAATCAAAGTTTATCCGAAGCTTGGTCTAAAATTCCTGAAAAATTAGCCTTTTATGATTCCATCGGTAATAATCCGGCAAAAGGTGGGTTGTTCAGAGCAGGCTCAATGGACAATGGAGATGGAATAGCTGTTGGGTGGTTAGGACATCCTATCTTTAGAGATAAAGAAGGGCGTGAACTTTTTGTACGTCGTATGCCTACTTTTTTTGAAACATTTCCTGTTGTTTTAGTGGATGGAGACGGAATTGTTAGAGCCGATGTTCCTTTTCGAAGGGCAGAATCGAAGTATAGTGTTGAACAAGTAGGTGTAACTGTTGATTTCTATGGTGGTGAACTAAATGGGGTTAGTTATAGCGATCCTGCTACTGTGAAAAAATATGCTAGACGTGCTCAATTAGGTGAAATTTTTGAATTAGATCGTGCTACTTTGAAATCAGACGGTGTTTTTCGTAGCAGCCCGAGGGGTTGGTTTACTTTTGGACATGCTTCCTTTGCTCTGCTCTTCTTTTTCGGGCACATTTGGCATGGTGCTCGAACTTTGTTCAGAGATGTTTTTGCTGGTATTGATCCAGATTTGGATGCTCAAGTGGAATTTGGGGCATTCCAAAAACTTGGAGATCCAACTACAAGAAGACAAGTAGTGTGATACAATATTGATCTCTTACTTTTCTTTTTGCCTCTATTTTTTTGATTTGACATAGGGTACCGGAGACATCTTGATTTTCGTCGATGCCTTTCTTTGAATCTTGCTTTGTTCTTTTTTAGCCGGGGGACGATCCAAAATAAACAGGTATGGAAGCTATAATTGTAAACCACGATCGAATATATGGAAGCATTGGTTTATACATTCCTCTTAGTCTCGACTCTAGGAATAATTTTTTTCGCTATCTTTTTTCGAGAACCTCCTAAAGTTCCAACTAAAAAGTAAAAAGATGAAATGATTTTTCATTATCTTAATTGAAGTAATGAGCCTCCCAATATTGCCCAATATTGGGAGGCTCATTACTTCAGCTAGTCCCCGTGTTCCTCGAAAGGATCTCTTAGTTGTTGAGAGGGTTGCCCAAAAGCAGTATATAAGGCATACCCAGTAAAACTTACAAGTAAACCAGATATAGAGATGGCGACTAGGGTTGCTGTTTCCATTATTATCGAATTTCAAGAGTACAATGGATCTATGATAAGATCATTTATTTACAATGAAATGGTATACAAAGTCAACAGATCTCAATTAATACAAAATAGGATTTATGGCTACACAAAGCGTTGAAGGTAGTTCTAGATCTGGTCCAAGAAGAACTATTGTAGGGGATTTATTGAAACCATTGAATTCGGAATATGGTAAAGTAGCTCCTGGATGGGGAACTACCCCTTTGATGGGTGTCGCAATGGCTCTATTTGCGGTATTCCTATCTATTATTTTGGAAATTTATAATTCTTCTGTTTTACTAGATGGAATTTCAATGAATTAGATTTACAAGGACCAGTAACTCCTAGTTTTTCAATACAATGTGAAGTGTTCGGGTCTCGGAGTTTTTTTATCCCATTCTATTTTGGTAGTTCGATCGTGGAATTTCTTTCTGTATTTCTGGAATATGAGTGTGCGACTTGTTATAATGGATCCTATTGATAATACAGAAAATCGGTCTGTCATCTTGCTAGAGATGTTTTTTTATCTCGTCAGATATTTATTCTAATATCCGGAGCACGGAATATATGAAATAGATTACGAAGTATTAGAACTATGATTCATACTTAATATTCAGATCTCGCGACCCGACTCCAAAAAGTTTCAAAGAGTTCGAAGGTATAAATTGAAAGATTTTTTTTCAAACTCTTTGGATATGTTTATTTTTGTGAGCAAAGGACAAACCTTTATTTGGATTTTGTTTTGCGTCATTATGTTTATTCATTGAATAAGTGATGATACAAGGGTTCTTACTCAGGGAATCTTTGCACTTAACTTAGGTTAAAGATTTTATTGAATCATCGTGGTTCTAGTGTGAATCTGAGGTTTCAATCGATTTATAGGATCTTAACAAGAAAATTCCTATCAATCATTAATAAAAAAACACCAGTAAGGATACATTACATACAAACAAAAATACCAAATCACGGAAAATCAAAATGGGTAAATAGAAGATTCAAGAGGCCTGTACCGATCAACATCAAGAAATGAATGAGCCGACTTGATATTTTGACATTATAACCACAAAGAATAGTTTTTTGGTTTTTCTTTTTCCGTATCGTCATCTTGAGAGAAGATTGTTGAATTCTATATAGGATTAAGAATAAAAAATTTCTATTACATATATCTGTTTCAACTATTATTTGGGCGGTTCTGTTTGAGCTGTACGAGATGAAATTCTCATATACGGTTCTCGGGGGGGGGGTTCCTAGTTTACCTATCTCAATAAAGTCTATGATTGGTTCGAAGAACGTCTCGAGATTCAGGCGATTGCCGATGATATAACTAGTAAATATGTTCCTCCCCATGTCAATATATTTTATTGTTTAGGAGGAATTACGCTCACTTGTTTTTTAGTACAAGTAGCTACGGGGTTTGCTATGACGTTTTACTATCGTCCGACCGTTACTGAGGCTTTTGCTTCTGTTC